TCAAAAGTGGGAAGTTTCTTGTTGGTTTTTCTTCCTCACTCTCGAATAGGTGAACTTGGTTCGTTCAATTCTTAGGGAGAAGAAGGATGGGAATGAATGGGAAGACTGGAGTACTCTCTTCATTAGCCGGAAGGAATTAGTCTCCACTAGCCTCATTCGAAGAACGAACAAGAAAAGGCTTACTGTTTAGGTAGGATAGATCGATGTGGTCCAATGGCTAAAGCTCTGCCAGCTTCTTGTAGACTTACTTCTCTTTAGGCTCCGAGTTCTTTATTATTATTCTTTTATTCTTCGCCACTAGTGGCAACGTTGGTAATTAGCAAGGGGGAAGGAAGATCTCCACTCATTTCATTCATTCAGTGCCTGCGGTGAGGCGCGACCCACAACAAACGAAGGGGGAAAGCTTGCTGTAGCCCTATTTCTAGGCTTGGTAAGCGTAAGCTATTGTTGTAGGCTCGAGAAGGGTAGGCTCGCAGCTTCGCCAGAAGCTACGAAGGGGGGCCTCGGGGGAGAGTGGCCGAGTGGTCAAAAGCGACAGACTGTAAATCTGTTGAAGTTTTTCTACGTAGGTTCGAATCCTGCCTCTCCCACTTGTTGTAGACTTCAGAGAAGAGAAAAGAGGCATTCGTCAGCAACCAAGGATAGATCCTCCTTTGGCCGTTCCGTGAAGTTCAATTGTATCGTATGTTAGTTAGAGAGGTTGGCGAACTACTACGATCTATAGATTCCCCATATCCAAGCCGATACATACGATAGGCGAAGGAAAGACCCCCATTTCATAGCGCCTGGGGAACGCAAGTTTGATCGAGGATTGGAGAGGAGAAAAGGCTCGGGATGAATTTAGGAGTCTTTGTGCGAGCCGTATGCGGTGAGAGTCGCACGTACGGTAACGAGGGGGGTTCGCGTCTATACGTGTAGTGTGGTTGGGCCTACCCACCCTATTTGTTCCATGATCTATGGGTCTACTGGAGCTACCCACTTTGATCAATTAGCCAAGATTTTGACCGGATACGAAATCACTGGTGCTCGATCTAGTGGTATTTTTATGGGGATTCTATCTATCGCTGTAGGATCCCTATTCAAGATCACTGCAGTTCCTTTTCGGGCGGCTGTAGGACGGACGGCCGCCTATAGGTGGTAGGGTAGGGTGGGTGGTACCGCTCAGATTGCGGCCAATCTTCCTAACCGCGCGCGGGCCGGGCTTAGAGCGCGTGAAACTCATCACTACCTCGTAAGGGCGTTGAGACCATAGCATGTTACACGAAAGCGCCGCTTTCTCTGTAGTATTGTCACACAGCTGCCCGCCTAGAAGAGCCACTCGCTCTGTAGTGTTGTCACACAAGATAAGCACGCCGCCCGCCTGCTGGCCGGGCGAATCTAAGTTCTCTTCCGGTCAACTGTCCACCCAGTCAAGTGCAACACAGTAGAATCACGCAACGCACGCTGCTGGTGTGCTTCCTGCTCGCGAGGAAAGAAAGAAGAGCGACAAGGTTAAGTTCAGATTTGACTGTTTGCAGCATGGGAGCAGATTACCCAAAAAATACCTGGGAACAATGAAAAAACAAAGATATCTCGGTAACGAAAACTATAGGGGGCTGTATTGGCGAGATCCAACGGTGAACAGCTGCCCAAAATCAAAACCGCCTGGAAGTCCGAGGACCTTTAGTACTCTACCCCCGAACCAGCAGCCTTCGCGCCAAGCAAGATCGCCCTTGTCCCTTTCCTTTATACATTCCGCCCCAATAGAGTCTAAGGCAAATAAAGTGGTTCGTATGCCTACTTTACCTATTTGACGAAAGGGAACGAACTTAGTTTCGTTTCCGGGTTTATGGATTGGATTCAGTCAGCCTCACTCCTTTTTATGTTGTCGTGATGGTTACCGGCGAACGCTCCCAAAGGCGACCCTCTCGAGTTTCCGGCTGTTTTCTAGATTGAAGTAGCCTTTCGTCGCCCCGAAAGAAGTCACTATCAAAGAGCTCGACTGAAGTACCAAAGGTGCGCTCAGCCCGGTGACTAAGAAGGGTTGCGCTTGAATTTCAGTGATGAGGTTTTTCGAGGGCTCTTATTGACTAAAAGTGGGTTCTTCGCTTTCCTTTAGAATGAAAGTTGCTATGAAGCCCCTACTACTTACTTTGTTTGATTCAAAGGGCGAACGGCCCCCCAACAAGTCGTATGGGGTGGGGTGCTTGTGATAAGCTGCCTTGGATATGAGGTTATTTATAATAAAATAATAAATCAAGCAAGAAAGAAAAAAGAAAAAGAAAGGAAAAGTCCGGTATTTGACGAAGATCTTTCTATCAATAGATAGGAATGAGTGTTCGATATAGGGGATAGAATCCATCTGCTCTTTCTCTCTCCATTTTTCTTCCCCTCTAACGCGGGCCGGACGGCGGCGGGCGCGGGAGGAAGAAAGCTAAGATTGATTTTGATTTCTTTTTCAGTGCAGGAAAGCGCTCTCTTTTTGTCATCCCTGCAGCTTTCCAGATTGTTTATTGAACGCATGGCGTAGCTAGGACCCTTCAAATCATGTTTGAGCCTATGTTCAAACAAAACCACCTCCTATTTGAGTCAGGCTGGAAAGAATGCCCGCCAAGTTCAGATAAGGGAATGCTTCCCCCAACCATGAAAGGAAAGGCTCGACGAAGGGAGGGAGATGCGGCGGGGGAAGGAAAAGGCTTTCGGAGATTTTCTTTTTCATCGAAAACGAAGAAGGCCGAGGATGGCCTACGGTGCGTCTGGAACACGCTTTTTCGACCGCGGGGTGGTATGATTGTCGGGCCCCTCTCCTCGTTCCGCCCGCTGGCCTATTGGGATAGCAGCCTTCGGGCTTTGCCTGCCCTTTCTAATAAAGAATTATGGCTCGGCCCGGGAAAGCGCTGGCAACAACAGAAAGGAAGGGGTCCATGTAGCTGCTGCGCCCGCCCCCCTCTTAGTCAATGGGGCAGCAGGTTCGGCATCTACTACAAAAGAGAGAATCCACTTCAGATAACCACGCCTCTGCTAGGCAGCGTGTGGAATGGCCGAGAGCGGACCTTATTGGATATATAATCCAAGTCGAGAGTAGAGTTACGGGAACAGCCGTCTGATGGAAAACGACTTTCACGTTCGGTTCAGAGAGCACTTTTTTCGTTGAGAATTCCTCGTTCCCTCTCGATAGACCAGCGGCGAATTCAAAACTTGTGGGGCCCTATCTATTCCATCTTTCGAGCCCCGAAGAAAAACCCCCTCCCCTTCGGATTCCATATCTCTTTTGACTCTATATATGTGGGCACCTGATATCTATGAGGGTTCACCCACCCCGGTTACAGCATTCCTTTCTATTGCGCCTAAAATCTCTATTTCTGCTAATATTTCACGTCTTTCTATTTATGGTTCTTATGGAGCTACATTGCAACAAATCTTCTTTTTCTGCAGCATTGCTTCTATGATCTTAGGAGCGCTGGCCGCCATGGCCCAAACGAAAGTCAAAAGACTTCTAGCTCATAGTTCAATTGGACATGTAGGTTATATTCGTACTGGTTTCTCATGTGGAACCATAGAAGGAATTCAATCACTACTAATTGGTATCTTTATTTATGCATCAATGACGATAGATGCATTCGCCATAGTTTCAGCATTACGGCAAAGCCGTGTCAAATATATAGCGGATTTGGGCGCTCTAGCCAAAACGAATCCTATTTCGGCTATTACCTTCTCCATTACTATGTTCTCCTACGCAGGAATACCCCCGTTAGCCGGCTTTTGTAGCAAATTCTATTTGTTCTTCGCCGCTTTGGGTTGTGGGGCTTACTTCCTAGCCCCAGTGGGAGTAGTGACTAGCGTTATAGGTCGTTGGGCGGCCGGAAGGTTGCCACGAGTAAGTCAGTTTGGGGGACCGAAGGCAGTTCTCCGTGGACCGGACACGTAGCTTACCGAATCAGTTGCGACACGGATGGGAATGCATGCTACGAAAGATAGGGTCGAGTCTGATACATCAACCGTCTACTCAATATCCTTGTACGGGTCCACAATCACTACACGAGATGAACCTTGGTTTGGTGAATTGAAGTTGGCCTTAGGTGTAATAGGACTCCCAGTTACTGTACGCGATCGTATACTGAGGTGCTCCCCGCCGGTTGTTGGAACGACGCGAGCCGGGCCGGGTCTCGATTCAGAAAGATGAAGGGCCAAAAAGTCTAAATAGGGAGTGATCAATTCCCCATCTCATTGGGGGCGGAAAACGAATCGACATCTCGATGTGATACAGCCTTTTCTATTTTAGTTGGGAAAGAACGGCGAAGTCCATCCGAACCGTCCAATGAAGAATAAGAGGAGAGCAAAGCGCCAATGGCGCGCGAAGCGCATGCGGAACGGAGAAAAGGAAGTTTGGAGGAGAAGCAGCCGAGCTCATTCCCTTCGCTTCCTGGGCCCAAAGCTATTGTCTTTCCTGGCCAAATAAAGGATTTGGGGCTTCTGCTACTTCACTAGAAAAAGACTTTTTTAGTCATATAATATATATGAAAGATAGATCCATCTATCCTATCCGATTTCTATTTTGATATCGAAAAAAGAATCTATTTCATTCAACGTTTGATTCAAAGAACTGTGCTTAGCCCTCCCCCGCTCATGAAAGGGCTCTGCTGCAATGGATGGCAGAGGGTCCGTAGTACTCGAAGCACTGGAGTGATCCAGTAGCCGGGAAGGGGCCTAGAAGTGCCTACTACTACACCACACTACACTTGGCTCTACACATTTACAGAGCTAACCCCTGTCCAGTGCCTGGCAGAGCTAAGGGGGCTTCAATCCTTACTCTTTATCCTCACCCAGGCTAACGCTTATTCAGGGGGGAGAGTGGAGCCTCGAGAAGCACTGTTGAGAGGATTTGGCCCCTCTTCATTCTCTACAGGGTTCCAAACCTTTCTTCAACATAGGTGACAAGGAGCGAGGCCGCGATGGAAGAGATCAAACACGGGAAGAAGAAGTAATGAATTACCTTTATTTAGATATTTTGATTTTAGAATTATTCTTTCTTTTTTCATTTTTATATTGATTTTATAGAGGGGATGTAGAAAGTGGACAAAACAGACTCGCATTTATCATCGAACAAATACAGGAAAAGAATCATATTGAAAACGCTCCTAACCCAAGCCCTTCCTTCGTAGAGCCATGTATTGTAAGTATTGTAAGTGATCCGAACCTGCCCGGAGCGAGCCCCCATAGAGGCAAGTGAAGTTGGTGAGCCGTATGATGGGCAACTATCTCCTGCGGTTCGGAGAGGACTCAGCTGTTAGTTAGTACCCCCTTGGTTTCGGGGTGGACCCTTTCACTCTATTTTATTATATACGCTTAGTGAAAAGAATGTTTTTTGATACACCTAGGACATGGATTCTATATGAACCAATGGATCGTGACAAGTCGTTACTACTAGCAATGACTTCCTCTTTCATTACTTCATTCTTTCTATATCCCTCTCCTTTGTTCTCAGTTACTCATCAAATGGCACTCAGTTCATATCTTTAATTGACGATCATTGACAAGGTTCAAAGAAAGGGTGGTGATAAAGAATCGATTCCACAATGCTAGCAGATGGCGGGCCTAGACAGTATCGTCACCGCAGTAGAGTTTAACCACCAAGTTCGGGATGGATTGGTGTGGGCCCCTACGCCCCATAGAAACTGTCTACCTGAGACTGTCCCTTGGCCCGTAGGTCCTGGGTTAGAATTCTAGCCCTCCCTTGACAAGGCGGATAAAGTGGGTACACTAGTCTGCACATTCACAGTTGGGATCATACATGGTCTTCCTTCATACATGATGCCTAAGGTGCCTAAGTATGGCGTAGGGACGGCTTTGTTGGTTCCAAGAACTCTATTAGTTGCTCTTACCTTGTGACAGATCTAGGATTCTCTCGTTCGTGCTTAGTCCGTAACTCTATTCTTAACTCCTATGAAGTATTAACTCATAGCTCGGGAGAGAACTCTATACCTTACTTGCTTGGGACCGATCTTGTCTTCTCCCTACTTTCTTTTAGGGCTAGCTCCCACTCGTTACTAACTCATACTCTTTCATACCTTACTTGTGCCTATAACTTAAGAAGGAGGTTAAAGAACACTAACTCGATTAACTCTTTCCCTACAACCGTACTTGTGACACTAATTAACTTACTTAAGACCCTATAAGCACCATCCTCCCTATTATAATATATAATATTAGGATTAGGGCTCTTGGAGAAAGTAATGAGTCTTGACTTGGTACGAAGGGATCGATCAAATCAATACTTTATGAGAGTCTTGACAGAAGGGCTAATGTTATCGTAATAGATTACCCAGCACGAGGTTGAACTAGACCCGCACAGTAAGGAACGAAGTCACTCGACCAACGGGGGGACAACCGAAGGTTGGGAATGAATGTCGCTCTATCCGACAAGCATTCATCAAGATCACTTTCAGTGCCTGCCTTCTTCGTGCCCGATCCGGTCAGTAGGCGTCAGTGAAGTTAATGCCGTATGCTAAGAGGGGAAATGCCGACATCTAGCACATAGAAGAGCGGATTCGCTTCCTATTCCGATGAGATGTCAGTTCCTTTCGTGCAACCTGCTTTTGCATATGCCTCCTATTCCTTGTACAAAAACGATTTCATTGCCACACAGACCGTCGTCGATGTGATCCAGAATGACGTTCCGGAACGCCAAGCAGTTGACCGTGGAGTGGTTTGTGAAATTGTGCCACTTGCTGTATTCCTTCTTACCGATTTCTTCCTTTGGTTAGCGGTTTCTGATTTACTGGCATTTTGCCGCGATCGCGTAATATCCAATTCTCGATTCGTCAAATCGCCCTCTCTTGGGCACCGATTTCTCTGGTATTGCTGGTCCTACTTTCCTCTGTAAAGCAGGACACATTAGTGGTCGGTTTCCCACAATCTCCACTACGTTGGAATCAGCTTCCATGTTGGGATCGTAATAGTACGTTCACTGAGAGGAAGGCTTCCTCTTTAGATGCTTTCTTTTGCATTGATCTGGAGTTGAGGTCGCAACCACTATCAGAATCATATTAGATAGTGTTCGAGACTGCTTCCGCGCGGTTTAGCTCGACTATCCAGCAGAAAGCTATCTTTGACGTTCTCGGGTTCGGCGCCCCATAGTTTCGGCAGCCAAGCTGAAATATGATGGGGCTATTGTGTGTGACTGCTTCTCATCGTGATTCCTGCCTAGATAGAATGAAGAAAGGACGTTTGGCAGTAAAGTGCTGAAATCTTAAGCTATGGACTCACCTGATAGAAAAAGATGAAAAAAGAATGCTATTTCCTCTCGCGCGGGATATAGGACGGCCCTTTATTGCCTAGTCGGCTTTTGTCTTCCTTTTCCCATGCTTTGTGGCGGCTAAACATGCCGCCTGTTCCTTTGTTCGCAAATTCCGAAATGAAATAAAGTAAAGTGAAGCAAAACTCAGAGGAAGCACTCTCCCAATTTATCTTTGCAAACGATGTTAGAATAGAATGGCCATAAACGGAATCTTAAGAAGCTTAAAATCTTTCTGGAAACAAGTAAGAATCTTTTTATTTAATGGCCAAAAGGTCAATTTCGATAAGAGCCAGTGCTTCCGATGCATATGTGAAAGTTTTTTTCCTTAATTAGCCGGCCTACACTGCGGCTACTATATAAGGGGATAAGACCTTAAACTAGATTGGAGATGATCCCTTCTCTCCAGTGAGTGCAGTGAAGGACTCTCGCCTAGTTCTGAAACTCTTCCCGCAGCCTTGCCCTTATTGCCCTGCCTACCTCGGCAGGCATACCCCGGAACCAATTCATCTCATCGGCCCGCTTTGCTAATCCGTGGACCAAGGGATGTAGGCCTAGGAAAACTTGAAAGAAAGAAGCAATACCGACGGTACCAAAAGAGCTAAGAGCTCAAAGGACAACTCTTTACTCACCTGTTCTACGTATACCGTTCACCAACACTCACGGACACTCCCCCCCGGGCTGGGAAACTTCCAACCTTCTATACTGATACCTTTCTTGCATACCACTTCTGGGATTGCTTGAGAACCAGCTCAATTACATAGACCCTGTAGCGAGTTGGTTAGGAGGAAAGGAAGCCAGTGACTCCCCGTCTTTCTTATTTAAAGAGAGTGAAGTGAGCCAGTAGCTCTGGGAAAGAAGTAAGAGAAAGGGAAGGAAGAACATACTAGAAAGGTTCGGAATCGAATCCGCTCAAGCTGTGAACAAAGAAGAAGCTCTTGTCACTTTCGGTGTAAGCGCAGTTGGAGGAAGGGGAGAAGGGATGAGTGAGGATTCAATTCTTTTCCGGAAAGAAAGGTAAGGTGCGGCAATAAAGATGGCAAGGAAAGTAATTGATAGAAAGATTGCTACTAACGCTTCGCTAATGAGAGTTGGGAGTTGGCTTACGTTCCTCTGTTAATGTTAAATAGCTCCGAATAAGGGAGAAATAGAGAGAACTGGGTAAGGCTGAACTCTTCTTTTCTGGTAGTAGTAATGCGATAGTCTATTTTGACTCGGTAAGCATTATCCGTGAAATGACTCATTTCCATTACGGTTTTCACTCCAAAAGAAAGAGAAAGACTCGGGGAAGGGTGGTACTAAATTGAATTGAGTCCCGATATCCTTCGAAAGTACCTTTTGATAACCTTTTCTCATGCAGAACAGAGAAAGGTTAGTCAGACTGAGGGCGGAAAAATCCGTTTTCCTTTCTTTTTTTACTTTTTTCATCAATTGCGTAAGTAAGAAATGTAAGAGCCCTTACCTTTTCTTTGAACTCTCTCTTGCTTCAGTAGCTATTCTTCTTTCTGTCTCTGCTATTGAATGTCATAGGTGAGCTTGCGGAGTAGTCTTCATTGCCTACTAACGAATAACAAAAAGTTCCGCTAGGGTTCTCAGCAACTTTGCTCTTTTAAATTGAAACGGAAAAAGTCCATATAACTAGATTCGGAAAATTCACATACATGAAGGGGTGAGGCTTGAGTCTACTTTCTATTACAAAAGTAGAGTAGAAAGAAGACTCACTACTCAATTCGAAGGCGACACGCCTTGCTGCCTTTACGAGGATTTCCCTTCTTTGCTTCTTTTTTTTGTTTGAAATAGGACCGGGCCGGGTAGAATCCGGTTGGAAAGAAAGAAACCGCCGGAGTGGGGGATTGTCCTGTCCTCTTCACTGACCCCAAAGAAGGTGGCTCTGCCACTAAGCAGGCCGGCAGAGAGGGCACCAAATGCCTAAACAAGACAAGAACCAACTATATGCTTAACACAATCTGGTCCTCCCTCTAGCACACGGGGATCGGCCCTACGCACCGGGGGCGAAGCGTAGAGGTCACTTTAGCTTGTTGTACCGGAGTGGTTCATCGTCAAAGGAACAACAATGGCTTGTAGCATTTCCTATTGATTTGTCTAGGGGATGGGATGTAAAAGAAGGCTTTATCGTCTAAAGGCAGGGGTGAGCTTTCTCACTATACCTCGCTCTTCTTTTATCCCGCCTGCTTTCTTATCCCTGTTCCGTAAATTTCGTACGTAGACAGTGAGTTGCTCTGACTAGTTTTTTAGTGAAAGAAGGACCAACGACGATCCTATCCTAAAGGAGAAGAAGGAGTAGGAGCAGAGCGGAGAATCTTTTTTGATTCCAGCCGAGAAGACTAGTAAAAGGAAGGATCAAGAATGTTATATATTTCAGGAGCTAGATCAGTTGCCGATGAACAAGTAAGAATTGCCTCAACAAAAATAGATGGAATTGGGCCTAAAAAAGCCATTCTGGTTCGTTATCGATTAGGTATCAGTGGGAACATAAAGATCAAAGAATTAACTAAGTATCAGATCGACCAAATTGAACAAATGATAGGTCAAGATCATGTTGTTCATTGGGAATTGAAGAGGGGAGAACGAGCAGACATCGAACGATTAATTTCTATTTCTTGTTATCGTGGAATTCGTCATCAAGATGGATCACCCTTACGCGGTCAACGAACTCATACTAATGCTAGGACTTGTCGCAAGCAAATTCGGAAATGAAAGAAGTAT